GATTAACCGAGGCTGTTCAAACAGGCATAGGCCAACTAAACGGCATTCCCGTAGCAATTGGGGTTATGGATTTTCAGTTTATGGGGGGTAGTATGGGATCCGTAGTCGGAGAGAAAATCACCCGTTTGATTGAACACGCTGCCAATCAAAATTTACCTCTTATTATAGTGTGTGCTTCTGGGGGGGCGCGCATGCAGGAAGGAAGTTTGAGCTTGATGCAAATGGCTAAAATATCGTCTGCTTTATATGATTATCAATTAAATAAAAAATTATTTTATGTAGCAATCCTTACATCTCCGACAACTGGTGGAGTCACAGCTAGTTTTGGTATGTTGGGGGATATCATTATTGCCGAACCCAATGCCTACATTGCATTTGCAGGTAAAAGAGTAATTGAACAAACATTGAATAAAACAGTACCCGAAGGTTCACAAGCAGCTGAATACTTATTCCAGAAGGGTTTATTTGACCTAATTGTACCACGTAATCTTTTAAAAAGCGTTCTGAGTGAGTTATTTAAGCTCCACGCCTTTTTTCCTTTGAATCAAAAGTCAAGCAAAATCAAGTAGAGCACTAAGTTCAATCATTTTTTTGTGTTTGTAGCAAAAAGTAGTTAGTTTATCGGAATCAAAGTAAATAAGATAATAATGGCCTTTTCTTTGCTGATAGAAGATCGAATTGTAGAAAGAATCAAAACGAAAGTTGAGGATAACTCTTTTTTTGACCTATATTCCTGATTACGAATCAAGAAGCCTTTATCACCAAGAGTGAGTTCTTCCTTTCGTGAATTTTGGAAAATAAAACGAATTTGTTCTTGTCTTAGGTATAGAATTTGAAATTTAAATATAGATAATAGAGTTTTGTCTCTTTCTCTATCTCCCGAAAAACCATTTTAGCTAAAAATTCATGTTGGGTCGGATTCGAACGAATCTTTCGATAATCGGTAAAAAACTCTTTATCTATTTTTAGAAAATTCGAAGACAAGAACAAAAGACAAAGAAATGAAGAAAAATAATAAAGTTTATTATCATACATATCTTTCTCATGTAGGAGATGAATAAGTCCATTTATTTAGTTCTACAGTTCTACATTCTTTGCACTTATTCTTATTATACGTACTCAGTTAGATTTAGATATATAGATACTTAGATCTATACTAATAATTAAAAATTCTTCTAATTATATTAATAATAAATATTATCTAATTAGAATTCAAATTCTTAATTTAATTATAATTATTACAAGATATCTTTATTTATATAATAACATAATAACAGATACAAATAGTAAATCGAGGTACCCCTTCTATGACAAATTTGAACCTTCCATCTATTTTTGTGCCGTTAGTAGGCCTAGTCTTTCCGGCAATTGCAATGGCTTCTTTATTTCTTCATGTTCAAAAAAACAAGATTGTTTAGATCCGCCGGGACCCAATCTCATCCATTTTTTTTTGGAAAACGTGGACTTGTATCATAACACGGATATCTATTTATTGGAATATAGTATAACATGTGATTGCCACCGAACATAAAGGAAAAAACTCTTATGCACGCAGAAACATGATATATGGATATATCAATTCTAGCAATTTTCAAATAGATCAGGATCTCTGGATGGCTGAAATGTAGTCGGTGAATCTATATGTATATCGATATGTATAGTGGGATCGTATTAAGTAAAGAGTATGTTATTATTTTAGATTTAACCAATTTGATGAATTACTCCTAAAGGTTGACATCACACTAGTGCTAGTTCACCTCAAACTAGTGCTAGTTGATGAGAGTTACTTCGGAAACAAAAAAGTAAAGTCAAATTTCTCTGGGGTATTATCTCAATTCCAATAAAATGCAATCGAGTAAAGTATGACTTGGCGATCAGACGATATATGGATAGAACTTATAACGGGGTCTCGAAAAATAAGTAATTTCTGCTGGGCCTTTATCCTTTTTTTAGGTTCATTAGGCTTCTTATTAGTTGGAACTTCCAGTTATCTTGGTAGAAATTTGCTATCTTTTTTTCCGCCTCAGCAAATCATTTTTTTTCCACAAGGAATCGTGATGTCTTTCTACGGAATTGCGGGTCTCTTTATTAGCTCTTATTTGTGGTGCACAATTTCCTGGAATGTAGGTAGTGGTTATGATCGATTCGATAGAAAGGAAGGAGTAGTCTGTATTTTTCGTTGGGGATTTCCGGGAAAAAATCGTCGCATATTCCTCCGATTCCTTATAAAAGATATTCAGTCCGTTAGAATAGAAGTTAAAGAGGGTATTTATGCTCGTCGTGTTCTTTATATGGACATCCGAGGCCAGGGGTCCATTCCCTTGACCCGTACTGATGAGAATTTGACTCCACGAGAAATTGAACAAAAGGCTGCTGAATTAGCCTATTTCTTGCGTGTACCAATTGAAGTATTTTGAGAAATTGAGAATCAGAACGTTCAGTCAATTAAAGAAAACGTATATGAAAGAACCATAAAACGAAACTCTTTTTATGGTCTTTA